AATTAAAAATGGGCAATCCTGAGCCAAATCCTATTTTACGAAAACAAATAAGGGTTCAGAAGAAAGCGAGAATAAAAAAAGGATAGGTGCAGAGACTCAATGGAAGCTGTTCTAACAAGTGGGGTTGACTTCTTTACGTTATTACATTAACGTAATCCTTATATCAAAACTACAGAAAGGATAAACCTATATACATACGTATATGTACTGAAATCCTATCTCAAATGATTAATGACGACCCGAATCTTTATTTATTTATATTTCTATAAATAATAAATAAAAATCGAAAGAGTTGTTGTGAATCGATCCAAATTGAAGAAAGAATCGAATATTTATTAATAAAATTTATCGTACGAGAATAAAGATAGAGTCCCATTCCACACGTCAATACCGACAAGAATGAAATTTATAGGAAGAGGAAAATCCGTCGACTTTAGAAATCGTGAGGGTTCGAGTCCCTCTATCCCCAAAAAGGCCCGTTTGATTCCCCAATTATTTATCCGATCCGCTCTTTTCATTTCGTTAGCGGTTTAAAATTCGTTATGTTTTTCAATCATTCTACTCTTTTACAAATGGATCTGATTGTGGAAATTTTTTTTTTTCTTATTACAATATTTGTGATATATATGATACGCGTACAAATGAACATCTTTGAGGAAGGTATCCCCACTTCCAATTTGAATGATTAACAATACATATCATTTCTTGTACTGTATTAAAACTTATAAAGTTTTCTTTTTGAAGATCCAAGAAATTACAAGGTCTGGATAAAGCTTTGTAAGACTTTTTTTGTCTTTTTAATTGACATAAACTCAAGTTATCTATTAAAATAAGGACGATGCACGGATAATGGTCGGGATAGCTCAGCTGGTAGAGCAGAGGACTGAAAATCCTCGTGTCACCAGTTCAAATCTGGTTCCTGGCACATGATTTATTTGTATGAGTATCCGTTTTACAAATGAATTGATATGGGTCAACATACATATTCATTACTAGTCTATATCATAATAGATACTTATCTATCTAGGTGTCTGAGAATATACCCTTTCCAGAATTATAGAATAGATGCTAGAATTATAGAATAGATGAGTAAAGAGTATGTCTATAAAATCTGTAAAATAAAAAAAAATTAGATTTTACTTCCTTTTCTTTTTTATTTGTTCATACGGTGCCTCTTACCGTTCAAAAACAATGTTAATACTTTAGATATTTAATACTTCATACATATTAAAATAGAAAGGTTAAATTAATTGGTTGAAAGACTCAAAGGTATAGTCTCGCGGAGTTGAAAGGTGGGAATAACCAAGATTCATTTCAGATACAGTACAAATAAAATCCAAGCCCTCCTCTCATTTCGTTGTCTTTTCTTTTCATATTCTATTTCTTCATTTCCTCCTATGTGACTTTGTCGAACTCATTTAAGGTTTGTGCGTGGTACATAGTTCATGATGCGAAACTCTTTTGGGTCATCCTAATACTAATTGTATTTTTTTAATTGTCTTGTTTTTTTTTTTATTTATCCTTTTTATTTCTATTTTTTATTGTTTCTATTTTTATATATTATATATTTATTTATTTGAATAGAAACAATTTTTTTTTTATTCTATTTATTTTGTATTATTTATTTGTATTTGATTTATATTTTATTTCGTTTTATTTAGCCCATTTAGAATAGAATGCGAATGAGACTTCCATTACGCTCTTTGGTCTATAAGAGAACGTACAAACATTATTTGAATACCTGGAGTTGTAGAAGTGAAAATTAGTTTCTTATTTTATTATTTATATTTAATTTTATTATTTATATTTAATGATTTAATGAGCATCCTGTATTTCATAAAAATTCGGGGCAATATAATCCTTACGTAAGGGCCATCCTATCCAACTTTCGGGCATTAAGATACGTTTCAGACGTGGATGATTATCATAAAAGATTCCCAACATATCATAAGATTCCCTTTCTTGAAAATCCGCACTTTTCCAAACCCAGAAAACAGACGGAATTCTAGGATTCCACCTTGGGGCAAATACTTTTATACATACCTCTTCTGGTTGATCTATACCATAAGCTATTCTCGTAAGATGATACACACTAGCTAACAGTCCGCCCGGTGCTACATCATAGGCACATTGGGAACGTAAATAATTGTAACCATATACATATAAAATGACAGCAATGGAATGCCAATCCCCAGGCTTTATTTGTAAAGTCTCTATTCCTTGGTAGTCGAAGCCCAAAGATCTATGAACTAACCCATGTTTGGCTAGCCAAGCAGACAAACGACCTTGCATCTTTTTTATCTCCCCCACATTTTGATTTGTATAAAACTTTTATTTGTCTCTATAAGTTAAGTATTTCACATTTACGATGAAATTTATGAAAATTATTGTTTGTTATTATGTAAAAAAATGTGAAAAAAAAAAAATCCTGCCTAATTCACTAATTCGGGGGAAGATACCGAACTCTTGTTGTATTTGAAAAATATTTCAAGAGGGATCT